GCTTGCAGAAATGAATGGATCAGAAGGGGGCTGGATTCTCTATTTCCGGGCCGGGCGGGAGGTGAAGGCCATAAGAGAAGATTGCCCTCCCGCTAAGGAAGAGGGGAAAAAGGCGCTGTCATCTATCTCGACCAGTTTCCCGAGGCGTTGGAAATCCAGACCGGCTCAGAAAATCACTGGTGCTATTTAGTCCTTCGTTTCGACAACAAAGAAGTCATCTTTGACGATTTCCCTTTCCTTCCCTGCCGAGCCGCCTCTCTTCGCCATTCGATGCCTCTGCCTTCCCTTTCTATAACATAGCCAAGCGCCCTCCTTTACAATCACTAAGAAAAAATAAATACCAATCAAAGCCCTATCGTATCAGTACGTCTCTGTGATTTTTCCGGCCCCAGGGGACTTTACTCGACCCATTCCCCAGTCTCCCGCGCTGCTCAAGTAAGTGTGCGACTCCGTATGAGGACCTCCTTCCCTTCTGCCCACTCTCCGTTCACACGGTTCTCAAAGCAGAGGAGGAGGGGTGGGCAGCAGGTACCACGAGCCCTCTGTCCCACACATCTATCCAGAAGCAAGTGTGGTTCACCGGTTCCACCGAATGCTCCTATCTGTCGGCAAAGATCGTGTGAGTGTGCAGTTATGCTTCGGATGCTTCGACATAGAATAGATCGACCCAGTTCCCGTTCTTTTCCGGTGCACTCGCTTTATATCTCCGACACACAAGGAAGGACGCGGTGGGAAGGAAGGAGCCCTAGCCTCTGTCCGGCCGATCATTCCGCTGGCATCTCGCATTCACGCCCCCGTTTGACTGCCGCTCGGGGATGTAGTTGTAGATACGTTAGTCTTAGTGGGTCGTTGGCTCCACTTGTTATCTCCTTCTACGACATGCTGTTGTCGTCGCCATATTCCATATGTCACTTAGTCATCTCTGCCTCGCTGCGGGTCAGCACAGCACCTCCGAAAGAAACGGAGGACTTCATTCAGTGACCCCGCGATCGCCCTCTGAACGATCAGAATAAGGTAAAGCTTGAAGATAAGTTTTGTACTCTATTAATTTCTCGGTCCCTCTAGTCGGGTGGGCGCCGGCCGGTCTTTCGACCAGATCCCCCTAAAAACCGTACGTGCGGGTCTCCCCGCATGCGGCTCACGCCATTCGAGGTGGCCCAGCCCAGCATTCATTCTAAAATCCTGTAGTGAAATTGAGACTGCTCGACTTCGGAAGCAAATTCGCGTGTAGGCAGCGCTGTCTGTCGTACCGTTGACTCTATCTATTCATTGAATTTGCTTGATTCCATTTTTATATAGGCTCGCTCCCTCTTTTTCCAAGAATTCATGCACTTCCCTTTACTCCATAGGGTCTTCTTTAATAGGTTCATAGTCCAAAGCCTTCCATTTCCGTCAAATGACCCGGCCTCCCCTGGCTCTTCCACCGTCTGGGCTCCCTTTCCTCCCTATGCTCCCCCGGCGCAGGCCTACCACGCTTCGCGCCTGCGGCGTTTTCGCCAGACGGTCTTTGCCAGTAGTGCCATCCTCCCCGCTGGCTGTATGGGCGGGTTGTCCCTCGCTGCTGCGTTCTGTTAGGCTATGGATTACAGGAACAAATGTAGTTGAATGGAATAGCAGGCGGGTTACACGTTCCACTGTGCCGAGATTTGAGGTGCAGGTGGTGATGATCACCCCGGGGTATGCGCTAGCGCCCTTGACAGGCACTCCAGAACCCGCCAACGCTCGTGAAAACCCGGGTCGGTCGGTCCTCCATTCATCCGACCGGAGGTGTGGATAACGAGGCCACCTTCACAACCTTCTCCCTTCTGTCCTTATGTTGTAGTAAGGTAGGGCGGTTCGCTTGAGTTGCTCAACCGCCCCTTAGCCCGGTGCTCATGACGCGCTACGGAACCTCCAGCGCGCCGGGGGACCAAGCAGGGCATACATAGCTAGCGGCATAGGAGCCGACTCGGCATCAGCGGCTTCGTGCCGCACTGGAGTGATCCAATATGTGGTTCCGCACGTTCCACCACTTCTCCGTTCATTTCCAATACTGATCGTGAAACACCATGAGCAGCAGGATGTTGAGGTCCGAAATTCGAAGTGAAATTTTTGATTTGCCCGTTCCTAGTCGTCATGGGAAAGAAAGGCAGAAAGAAGAAAGAAATTATTCCCTTTTTTCTTGTCCAATACCACCAGTACCAGAAATGCATCTCCTTCGCCCTTCGCGGCTGCTAGTGAAGTGGCAACTGGCCAGTGGGGCGTCTTCTCAGAATCGATACCAAAGTGGTCAGCTCTATCTGATAAGGTAATGAACGACGTCTTCTGCGCCAGCTGCATCACTCTTCATTTTCTTGCTGGAACTTCATGAGATGCAAGGATTGACTACTGTGAAAAGAAAGATAGTTAGAGTATAGACTCTCCCGAATGGGAAAAGGGCCTACCTTAGCACATTCACCTGAGGAAGGAAGGGAAGCTACAACGCCCTGCTTGAAAATGTCACCTGCATGTAGGTAAGGCGAATAATCCATCCCTCTCCTTAGTTTCACTATGTTCAACTAAATGAGTTGATAAACGAATCCCTTTCCTTTCTTTCAGTCGAGCTGAATGACATTCACCCTCACCCGTCATCCAACATGGTTCGCACCAGCGTTATTTGACTCGCTTAGTCCATAGCTGCTTGGCTCTACTTCAACCACTACAACCTGACGGTCCCCTTGCAGCTAAAAGAATGCGATAGAACACCTTTTCTGACATCAGGAGATGAAAGCAGTCAAGCAGGCAACAAAGTCGACTATTCGTCTTCACTTCCTTAAAAGTGCTAAAAAGAGCCCGCGCAGACCCATCCCCAAAGGACTAAACGCATTCAGTTATCTTTCAAAGAGCTTATTCGAGAACAACCTATTCTAAAAGCAACCTATTTGAATTTGAAAACAGCTTCTTTTAGGGATGACTATTCTGCAGCGGTAATTGCAAACAGAAAGGGAGCACCGCTTACTCAAGCACTAGTACCGTCTAAGCATCCCACAGCTGATGAAAGAGTACCGGCAACTGGTTGAGCTTCTATTCTAGGATAAGATCTGCAGCTCTTGCAGTAACAGCTTAGGGGGGATTGGTTTGAATAGCCCTATTGACCAGGAGAGTAAGCATTACCGCAGCTTTTCCTCTGTTGCAGGTATGAAGTGAGTTCCATACCATGAAAAAGATTGAAATAGGACCAGGAAGACAACCCACCACTGGAACTTGCTTTGCTCTCGCTCTGCTCGTTCCCACCTGTCTTCTTCCAACCATAGTAAACTTAAAGAAGGACCTTTCAGTTCACTACAGTTGGAACCTCACTGACCTTCTCGGGCAGTTACTCTAAGCTTGGGTCTCCGCCAGCTTTACCACACCCAAAAGCACCCATTTCTGTACCGGTTCCGAAAGAGCGAAGAAAAAGGGGATGTTTTGTTAATAGGAACAAGAGTGGGATACTATGCGGAAGACCCCTCATCGAGATCCCCTTTTCTCAGGGCGACTTTTTCGCTCAATGAGAAAAAAGCTTTAGAGCGCTTCCCGTTCCGACTGAGATCGTCAGAAAGGCTATAGAGCCTTGTCAAGGACGACTCCCCTGTAGTGCTATTGGGGGAGTCGAGAGCGCGAGCCCCCTGCCGCATCCAATCCCCGGTCGGATCAAGACCCTCCATTTGCCGAATGATCTGAACCTTGACCTCGAAGAGGTCTTCCGCTTGCATACGGGCGAAGTCGATTTCTTCGGCACTCGGACGGGGGTTAGACGACAAAAGCCGCCTTTGGATGGATGAGACGGAGTCGCCCCCGATCAGCTCATCCGGCTCGTATGGAAAGCGACCGGGGCTAGCTGGCCCCTCCGTCGAATTCGACACGGTATTGTGGACGGGCCCTGCATCAGCAGAAGCGGTTGAGGCGCCCTCCGTTGATGTTTCGGGAAATGGCTCCATCAACACTCCTATCGAGAACGAATCTTCCGTCCAGGAGTTCGAGTGTGATGGTCCCCCGGAACCTGAATTGGAAGGGATTATTTCCCCACCCGACGGATTCATCATATTGGCTCCGACCCCCGCAGTGACGAGCGCTCGAAAAGCACAGCCTATCACTGAGGCCAGAGCCGAGGAGCACCCCCCTTTTTTCAAACAGCTAGATAGGCCCTTCGCCGCTATGAAGCCTGCCACTTTTGACATAATAGAAATGAAAAAGGAGATTCCCCCTAGTACATGACAGAGAAGAGAGAACAGCATCATCAGAGCGACGAATAAAAGAACCGGAAAGAATGCGCGAAAGCAAGTCATTCTCACCTTAGATTCAACCTTATGCAAGAGTTTTCCCATAGTAAACATTTTTTTTGCTTTATGATTTTTGATTTTATTGATGATTTTTCCCAGTATCGATAGAATGAGCACTGTGAACTATCTGCTTTAAAAAAGAGAATTGTAAAAAAAAAAATCAGAGCAATCTATCTAGTGTAGAACAGATTTGTAGTATTGTGGACCACGATTTCTAGCGCTTTTCAAAAAAATTTGCTTGCCTTGAGTGGACTAGGTCAGACAGTACGCTCACTAGATCCAACTATTACACACACGGAACACTAACCCTTTCTCGACATCCATTAGATCAACAAAACCAAACCATTGCCTGACGTGAACTAAAGCTTTCTCATTTGACTGTTTTATCCGGCTCCGTAGAAAGCTTTCTTTACTCAAGCAAAGACGAAGCAAAACCTTTCTTTTCTTATGATTAGAGGGAAGGATCACTCCAAAAAGCAAGCTTTCTTTATATACGATAAATCAATTTGAAGTTCTTTCCTCGGTCTTCATTCAGTGAAAGGTAGTTCGCTGGGCCTGTATTTTGCTCCCAGAGGTGCTGGTTCGACTCCAGCTCGCGACAAGACCAAAGGTCATAGAATATCTAGGCGCCTCCGTTTTCTCCTTAGATGGATGACAGTCCCATTTTTCTTTAAGTTCGAAGATTCTACTTGATTTGTTAAGCATGTGAACAAGTATCCCCCTACTGAAGGAATGGATTGTTTGCAGCTTATCAAGAAATCCGTTCTTAGACCTACCGGTGACCGGCTTCGCGAGACCATTTCGATCTACGCATGGCTAAGCTCTATTGGGCGGTGGCTTATCGAAGCACTACTTGATAAGATCAGTAATAAAAAGAAAGACCTGCCCTTTCGGTGAAGTTGCTTTCTTCTCTTACGATATTTCTCGATATTTCTAGTTGGATGAAAAGATCGCTCCTATTTAATAAGACATTAGATTCTCATTCATCAATAACTCGACTTCCAGCTTCTCGCATGGAAGGGTCCGGTCCGGAAGAAGAGGAAAAGGAGTTCACCTCAAATCAAGGCAACGCGCGCTCAATCCATCTATCCTGTCTGATTGAGAAAGTCTTTAGGTTCCAGAGTTCCGACCTATAAAGGAGTGAAACCGCTTCCAAAGACTCAGCGATAGGGTAGGCCGTAGTGACTACTCAGATAGAAAGCTTCGGAGGAAGCTTTCTATCTTGCTTTCTCCTCCGCTGTGAAGGCTTTTCTCTCTGAAGGCATACAAAAAGCTCTTCCACGCCTAGCATCGTACTTTCCTCTACTCGTGTAAGGTAAGTCCTCCTTCTCTTAGGAGAATCACTCGCTGCAAGAAAATCTTTGATATGACCTATGAATATTTCGGATCTCTTTCTTAAAAGAATGCCTCTTTTCGAACTTTCTGATAGTTAGTAGTACCTAGCCAAACCAAAGGCTGGAAAGAGCGTTTAGACTACTTATACCCCTCACTGGGAATCAGAGAAAGGAGAGGATAGGACCGGTATTAGCAGAATAGATGGCTTCCTAATCAGTAATTTGATGGTCTTCCGTAAAGACTTTCATGCGCACCTTCCTTCATAAGGACAGGTAACCTGGTAGGTGAGTCACTCTCCGCTAACCTGGTAGGTGGGACTTGCTCTACTTCTCTATTTCATAACACTAGCCAACCAGCGTACCTCATTGTCACTTCACCCCTCTCCTTTCAGTCGAGTGTATATAATAACCTCTCACTTTAGCTCGAGCCATTTCATCTCCTCTCAATAACAAGAAAAATCGCTTTTTTCGTTTCGCTTCATCATAAGCTGTCGCTGAAGAGGCTGATGCCGCCAATCGGCTTTTCCTGAATGTTTACATTTTTTGGTTCACGAGTGATCAATAGTAGAGTAGTTGGCGAACGGTGTTTTAGTTTGAATGACTTCTGGGCACAAGTGCCATTCTCGCCTACTCTTCTATGGGAGGACTGAGAGGCTTTCCCTGAGCAAAGAAGGTGAAAGGGGCCAAAGGATGCTAAATCATTACTGTTAGAATGAGTTTTCCAGTCGTCGGTGCAAAACGAAACTTAAGAGCTCTTCCGCTCAGGTATAGTGAAAGGTGTCTCCCTTGTGTATGCGTATCATTTGTTAGTACTTGCCCTTTCTTTCACATAACACTTCTTTCTTTTATCTCATATATCCAGTTATTGTCTACCCCTCGATATGAAGATGGTTGGACTAACTAAAGCCAGACGCGTAGCGGTCAGGAAAAAGAAAGCCTTGTTGAAGTTTTGAAGTCAACCAAGTAAGCCAGAAAGACCAGTTGTAGGAAGCTTTGACCGGCTGAAGCGAAGCAAAAAACTGAACCCGAACCAAACCCCTAAGCAAAGAAGGGATTGCCTTAGTTCAGTCTCGAGGCCGGATGGTAGCAATACACTTCTGACCCAAGCCCTTGAGCAGGGAGCAATTGAAGTAAGTAGTCGGCTATTTCTGAGGTTAAGCGAACACAGTCAGTGACAAGGTGAGTCTCAACTAAGCAGTACAGGAAGCCCACTCACTCGGGCAAGTAAGCGAGCCAAGCTTGAAAAGAAAAAGTTCGGGAGTCAATACAGTAAAGTCAGGGAGGAAAAGTTGCGGTTATGAAATAACCTAGCCTGTTTAGGGCTAGATTGATATAGGAGACCCCTTGAAAGAAGAGAGAAGATACCTTCGCCCACCCACCCGATAAATATAAGTGATGGCCATATATACGGCATATGCCGTCATAAGCGGGAATAGGAAGACCCTCCTTTCAATTCTCCTTTTGACCTAATTCCTAGCTTTATCCTGCATTGCTTTCAAAGGGGATAATAACTATAAATTCCTGCCTTACACGCTTAACAATAAGGACTTCCAACTCACTTCCTCACTACTAGAGAAAGGCTAAGTGAAGTACTTCTCGGGACTTACCTTTTATTCTTTCTCTTCTCTTCTTGCTTATCACTGACTTTCCTTCGCCCTTCGCGGCTGCTAGTGAAGTGGCAACTGGATTGCCTAGTGAAATGTGATCTCGATTGAAGCTAGATAGCCCCCTCCTCACTCGGAGCCGTAGCCGTAGTCTGGTCGGACCTCCGGACCCCTTCTTTATTCGATTTGGAAGAGCTCTTTTTCTCTTCGGCTCGCGCTTGCTCTATCATTGAATTTCCTCGTTTAAAGATCTCACGCAATCTAGGTTTGAGCTCTGATTTG